TTTAACTTACAGTTAAAATTAGATTATAACTTCATATAACTTTATAGAAACAATTTTTTCAACATTTTATATATTTCATTATATAACATTAAATAACGGAATTTAATTTAACTTACAGTTAAAATTAGATTATAACTTCATATAACTTTATAGAAACAATTTTTTCAACATTTTATATATTCCGTTATTTAATGTTATATAATGAAATATATAAAATGTTGAAAAAATTGTTTCTATAAAGTTATATGAAGTTATAATCTAATTTTAACTGTAAGTTAAATTAAATTCCGTTATTTAATGTTATATAATGAAATATATAAAATGTTGAAAAAATTGTTTCTATAAAGTTATATGAAGTTATAATCTAATTTTAACTGTAAGTTAAATTAAATTCCGTTATTTAATGTTATATAATGAAATATATAAAATGTTGAAAAAATTGTTTCTATAAAGTTATATGAAGTTATAATCTAATTTTAACTGTAAGTTAAATTAAATTCCGTTATTTAATGTTATATAATTAAATTATAGATGTATATATATATATATTTATACTATTAGTTTACCAGCCAAACTAATAGTTAGTTATTTGTACTATTAGTTTACCAGCCAAACTAATAGTTAGTTATTTGTACTATTAGTTTACCAGCCAAACTAATAGTTAGTTATTTATACTATTAGTTTACCAGCCAAACTAATAGTTAGTTATTTATACTATTAGTTTACCAGCCAAACTAATAGTTAGTTATTTATACTATTAGTTTACCAGCCAAACTAATAGTTAGTTATTTATACTATTAGTTTACCAGCCAAACTAATAGTTAGTTATTTATACTATTAGTTTACCAGCCAAAATAATAGTTAGTTATTTATACTATTAGTTTACCAGCCAAACTAATAGTTAGTTATTTATACTATTAGTTTACCAGCCAAACTAATAGTTAGTTATTTATACTATTAGTTTACCAGCCAAAATAATAGTTAGTTATTTATACTATTAGTTTACCAGCCAAACTAATAGTTAGTTATTTATAGTTAGTTACTAGCCAAACTAACAATAAATGTTTTTTAATGGAGGAAACATTCGAATAAATGTAATACTATATATAATGAAATATAGTGATATATATTATAACTGTAATTATGATCCTCATTATTTTATATATATCAAATTGAAGTTAAATTCTAGTTTAACATTTAAATTTAAAATTGTATTACATGTAATTTTTTTGATTGTTTTAGATACTTCTAAAGGAAGTGTTTAGTAAATGCGCAGTATTTAATATTATTAATTATAAATATTAGAAATAGTAATTTTATTAAAAAGAATCAAATTTCGTGCCAGCAGTTGCGGTTATACGATTTCTTTAATTTAAGTGTATAAGTTTCAGTTAATATAATAATAATATAAAATAATTATAATTTTGGTGAAATATATTTTGTTTTAAAAAATTAATTTTATGTCTGAAAAATTTTTGTATAAACTAGGATTAGATACCCTATTATTAAAAATGTAATAAAAATAACTTGATTACTATTAGAAATGATCTTTAAAATCAAAGAATTTGGCGGTAATTTGTCTTATCAGAGGAACCTGTTTTATAATTGATAATTCACGATATAAAAAACTTTAATTTTATTTGTATATCTCTGTCAAGAATGTTTTATTAGAAAAATTTTCTAGCATTTTATATATTGTATGTCAGGTCAAGGTGCAGTTTATATTAAAGAAAAAATGGGTTACATTTAAATTTATATTGAATTATTTTTTTATTAAAAAAATATGAAATTGGATTTGATAATAAATTAATTAAATTTAATTGATTGAAATTAGTTATAAATTATGTACATATCGCCCGTCACTCTCATTACATTATTGAGATAAGTCGTAACAAAGTAGCTGTACCGGAAGGTGTAGCTAGAAAGACAAGTTAAAGCTAATATTAGCGCTTTATTTACACTAATGAAAATATTGTATAATCAATATAACTTGAATAATATAAATTTAATAAAAATTATTTTTTATATTTAGAAAAAAAAATTTTTATGTTAAAGTAATTTTATATAAAAAAATAATTCATATTAACTGATAAGGAAATTTTTATATATAATTTTAAGTAAAATATAATTTGTACCTTTTGTATCAGGGTTAATTAAAAAAATTTAAGAATTTATTTTTCCCGAAATATAATGATCTAGTATAATTTGTTAGTTATTATTATATATATATTAATAAATTTATCCTGGAAATGAAATTTTATCGAATTATATAATATCTGGTTTTTTAGGAGTTGAATTTAATTCATAAAAAATATTATAATTAATGTTTAATTATTAAATTTTATATTTTTTAAAACTTATTAAGGATAAGCTAATTATGTGATACTATAATTAATTATGAATAATTAATTTAATAGGCTTGAAAACAGCCATAAATAAATTAAGTTATATTTTATTTTTTTATTTAATATATTTAATTGATTTTAGATTAATACTAAAAAATTAAATTTAATAATTTTTTTTAAATTAAAATGATTGAATTAGTATAATTTTATAAATAATATTTATAATTTTGGCAATAAAAATTTCCACCTGTTTATCAAAAACATGTCTTTTAGTAAGAATTAAAAGTCTAATCTGCCCAATGATTAATAATTAAATGGCCGCGGTAAATTGACCGTGCAAAGGTAGCATAATAAATAGTCTTTTAATTGGAGGCTTGAATGAATGATTGAATGAGAAATTAACTTAATTAATATTAATAATTGAAATTAATATTTAAGTAAAAAAGCTTAAATATATGAGTGGGACGAGAAGACCCTATAGAATTTTAAAATTTTATTAAATTTATTTAATATAGAAAATTAAGTTTTTTATTTAAAAAATTTTTTTGTTGGGGTGACATTAAAATAAAATTAACTTTTAATAAAAGTTTCATAAATATATGTAAATATTGATCCAAATTTTTGATTAAAAGAATAAATTACCTTAGGGATAACAGCGTAATTAATTTGGAGAGTTCATATCGATAAATATGATTGCGACCTCGATGTTGGATTAAGAATAGAGATTGGAGCAAAATTTATTATTTCTGGGTCTGTTCGACCCTTAATATTCTTACATGATCTGAGTTCAAACCGGCGTGAGCCAGGTTGGTTTCTATCTACTCAATTATTTTTAATATTAGTACGAAAGGACCATATTAAATAATTTTATTATACTGTTTTAGCAAACTAAATGCATTAAATTTAGAATTTAATATTGTAATAAATATTACAAATAGTAAATGTATTTAATTACAATTTTAGTTACTATTTTATTTATATTAATTGGAGTAGCATTCATCACTCTTTTAGAACGTAAGGTTCTAAGATATATTCAAATTCGTAAGGGTCCAAATAAAGTTGGATTTTTAGGTATTTTACAACCTATTTCTGATGCTATTAAATTATTTTTAAGGGAACATACTTTTCCATTGATATCAAATTATTTAATCTATATTTTTAGACCAGTTATAGGTCTATTTAATAGTTTATTAATTTGATCTTTATATCCATATATAATTAATTGTACTTCTTTTAATTTTGGCATCTTATTTTTTTTTTGTTGTTCAAGAATAAGTGTTTATTCGTTAATATTAACAGGATGATCTTCAAATTCAAATTATGCAATACTAGGATGTGTCCGATCAATTGCTCAGTCTATTTCTTATGAAGTAAGATTAGTTTTAATTATACTATGTCCTATAATAATAATAGAAAGTTATAATATTATTGACTTATTTTTATTTCAAGAATTTATATGATTCATTTTATTATTTATTCCATTGAGAATATGTTGGTTATCAACAGCTATAGCTGAAACCAATCGGTCTCCATTTGATTTTTCTGAAGGAGAATCAGAGTTAGTTTCTGGATTTAATGTTGAATATAGAAGTGCTAGATTTGCATTTATTTTTCTAGCTGAATATTCTAATATTTTATTTATAAGAATAATATTTTGTATGATATTCATAGGGGGAAAGATTAATTCATTTATTTTTCCAATTCAGGTATCTATAATATGTTTTTTATTTATTTGAGTTCGAGGAACTTTACCTCGTTATCGATATGATAAACTAATATATTTAGCTTGAAAGTCTTATTTACCGGTATCTCTTAATTTGTTCATTTTTTTCTTTTTTATGAAAACTATAATTTAATTCATTAATATTTGCATAACTATAATTAAAGTTAATAGATTATTTATCTTTTCTTTTACTTTCAAAATAAATGCTTTTAATTAAGCTAATTAACTAGCTAATTAATTTATCTCAAAAATTTTTAATTAATGGGTCAATTATAAAATATAAAAAATATATAAACGTTAAAATTATTCCTATATTAATATAAGGTAATTCAACAGGTCGTGCTCCAATTCAAGTTAATAAAATTAAAATAGTTAATATATATCAAAATATAATTTGATTAATTGGATAACTACTTAATCTTATAAAATTAGAATTATTTAATGCTGGTACAAAAATTAAAATAAAAATTGATATAAAAAGAGCAATAACTCCTCCTAATTTATTAGGGATTGAACGAAGAATTGCATAAGCAAATAAAAAATATCATTCAGGTTGAATATGTTTTGGAGTAACAAGTGGATTAGCAGGAGAAAAATTATCCGGGTCACCTAATAAATAAGGTTCTAATATTACAAATATTAAAAAAATAATTATTAAAATCAGAAATCTCATAATATCTTTAATAGAAAAATATGGATGGAATGGTACTTTATCATTATTGGAATCAATTCCTAATGGATTATTTGATCCTGTTGTATGAAGAAACAGTAAATGAATAATTGTTAATCTTAACACAACAAAAGGTAAAATAAAATGAAATGAATAAAATCGAGTTAATGTTGCATTATCAACTGCGAACCCTCCTCAAATTCAATTAACTAATATTATTCCTAAATAAGGAATTGCTGATAATAAATTTGTAATTACTGTAGCTCCTCAGAATGATATTTGACCTCATGGTAAAACATATCCTAAGAAAGCAGTAGCTATTAATAATAATAAAATAATTACACCTACTGATCATGTTTCAATATATTTAAATGATCCGTAATATAAACCACGTCCTACATGTATATAAATACAGATAAAAAATAATGAAGCTCCATTAGCGTGAATAATTCGTAAAATTCATCCATAATTCACATCTCGACAAATATGTCTTAATCTTTCAAAAGCATTTATAATATTGGCATTATAGTGTATAGATAAAAATAATCCAGTTAAAATTTGAATTATTAAACATAATCCTAATAAAAATCCTAAATTTCATCAATAAGATAAATTTGATGGGGCTGGGAAGTCAACTAATGAATTATTAATTATTTTAATTAAAGGGTGTTTTTGTCGTATTGGCTTAAACATTACATTCTTCTTCGAAGAGTTATTATATTTACTGTTAAAATGTTAATTACAATAATTAAAATAAATAAAAGATAAATTGTAATAACTAAAGTTATTATTCCAGATGGAATAATATATATTTTTCTTATTATATAATTATCATGATTTATAAATATCATAATGTTGTTTATAATATTTAATGTTTTTAAATCAATTATATTGAGTAAACTCATCGTTATTATTAATAAAATATTAAATGTTATTAATTTAATAGAATAAAAAAATTTTTCATTTGATGCAATTCTTGATATATATATAAATAAAATTAATATACCACCAATAAAAATAAGATATAAAATATAAGAAAATAAGTAAGAACTTAAATAAAATCTACAAATTAGGCAAGATAATAGAGTTTGTATTATTAAAATTAAACCCATTGATAATGGGTGTTTTATAAAAATAAAATTTATTGACATAATAATTATTATATATATAATAATTTTCATACAGAAAATAATTTAAATATAAAATATAAACTTTGGAAGTTTAAAATGATATTATTTATCTTTTCTGAATTTTTAAAACTTATGTTATCTTAGATTTACAAGATCTAAATTTTTTTTAAACTATTAAAACAAATGAATACAATATTATTAATATATTTTATTTCTATATTTTTTTCTGGAATAATTTCATTATGCATAAACCGAAAACATTTAATAACAACATTATTAAGATTAGAATTAATTATTTTGAGAATATTTTGTTCCTTATCATTTATTTTTTCTATAAAAATATATGACTTACATATTTTGTTAATTTTTTTGGTATTTAGAGTTTCTGAGGGAGTAATAGGATTATCATGTTTAGTAACATTAATTCGTTCTCACAATAATGATAAATTAATATCTATGTCAATAAAAACATGTTAAAATTAATCTTATATTGTTTAATAATAACCCCATTTATTTATAATTCATGAATTTTAATAAATATAATTATTATATTAATAATTATATTCTTTATTTTTATAAATAAAAATTTACATATATTAGGTTATAATTTTTATATTGATAATATATCTTATGGTTTAATTATTTTATCAATTTGGATTTCATTTTTAATAATTATTTCTAGTCCAATATATAAATATAATAATATAATGTTTTTTATATTTTTAGTATTATGATTAATAATTTTTTTAATTATTTCATTTTCTACATCAAGAATTATAATTTTTTATATTTGTTTTGAATCAAGATTAATTCCAATTATAATTATTATTATAGGTTGGGGCTATCAACCAGAACGCATTAATGCAAGATATTATTTATTGTTTTATACATTATTTGCATCAATGCCTATATTAGTAAGAATTTTTTTTCTATATAAAATTAATTTAACTAATATTTTTATATTAATAACTTCTCCAATTAATACTTACATTTATATTGGTATAACAATAGCTTTCTTAATTAAAATACCATTATTTATATTTCATTTTTGATTACCTAAAGCTCATGTTGAAGCACCTGTATCTGGGTCGATAATTTTAGCTAGAATTTTGCTTAAATTAGGAGGATATGGATTAATTCGTATAATAAACATTATTTATTTTCATTTTTATAAATTTGGATTTATTTGAATTTCAATTTCAATAATCGGAAGAATTATAATTAGAATTTTATGCATGATTCAAATTGATATTAAATCAATAATTGCTTATTCATCTGTAGCTCATATAGGATTAGTAATTAGAGGAATTATAACTATGAGAGATTGGGGATTATTTGGATCTTACTACATGATAATTGGTCATGGATTGTGTTCTTCTGGCCTATTCTGTTTAGCAAATATATTATATGAACGGACTAATAGACGTAGCTTATTAATTAATAAAGGTATATTAACATTTATACCTTCAATGTCCTTATTATGATTTTTAATATCGGCAAGTAACATGTCGTGTCCACCTACAATTAATTTAGTTGGTGAAATTATAATTATTAATAGATTAATGTCTTGAAATACTTTAATAATAATTTTATTGGTTTTATCTTCATTTATATCTGCTTGTTATAGATTATATATATTTTCATATACTCAACATGGTATATTTTTTTCCAGTTTATTCTCATTTAATTCTGGTAGAGTTCGAGAATTTTTTTTAATTATAATACATTGAATTCCTTTAAATTTAATTATTTTTAAGTTAAGTATTTTAATATATTCAATTAGTTTAATAAAAATATTAAATTGTGATTTTAAAGATAAAGAAAATTTATTGGATAAATGATAAATAAAAATCTTAATATTTACATATTTATTATTCTTATATTTATAAGAATGTTAATATTGATATTATCAATAAATTTTAAGATCTATAATTATATAATTATGTTAGAGTGAATAATTTTATCAATTAATTCATGTAATGTTTATATAACTATAATTTTTGATTTTATATCAACTATATTTCTTTCAACAGTCATATTTATTTCATCAGTAGTTATTTTATACAGAAGAGTATATATAAATAATGACAAATTTATAAATCGTTTTATTTATATTGTATTAGGATTTGTAATATCTATAATTTTATTAATTATTAGACCTAATATAATAAGAATTATTATTGGATGGGATGGATTAGGACTAGTTTCATATTGTTTAGTTATTTATTATCAAAACTTATATTCTAATAATGCAGGAATATTAACCGCGTTAATAAATCGTGTTGGTGATGTTGCTATTTTAATAGTTATTTCATGAATATTAAACTTTGGGTCATGAAATTTTTTTTCTTTTATTTATAAAATAAATATAGATTACATAATTATATTAATTATTATTGCAAGATTTACTAAGAGAGCTCAAATTCCATTTTCATCTTGATTACCAGCAGCTATGGCTGCTCCAACTCCAGTTTCAGCTTTAGTTCATTCATCAACCCTTGTCACTGCTGGAGTATATCTAATGATTCGATTTACCAATATTATTATAAATTTTGACTACATTCAAGTATTCATATTAATTTCAATTTTAACTATATTAATATCAGGAATTAGAGCAAATTTTGAATTTGACTTAAAAAAAATTATTGCACTATCAACTTTAAGACAATTAGGAATTATGATAACAATTACTATATTTGGATATCCAATATTGTCTTTTTTTCATTTAATTATTCATGCTCTATTTAAAGCTACGTTATTTTTATGTGCAGGGATTTTAATTCATAATTTCAATAATAATCAAGATATTCGTATAATAGGATGTTTAAGATTTCAAATACCATTATCTATTACTATAATAAATATTGCTAACATGTCATTATGTGGAATTCCATTTATAAGAGGATTTTATTCAAAAGATTTAATTATAGAAACTATATGTTCTAATGATATTAATTTATTAATTATAATATTAATATATACAGGAATTGGATTAACTTCATTTTATTCTGCACGTTTAACGTTTTTTTCAATAAATATAAATTTTAGATTTTATAAAATTAGATCATTAAATGAAAATCTAAACAACATAATTAAAAGAATTATTATTTTATCTCTTTATTCAATTATTTCTGGATCTATATTAAGATGATTGATATTCAATGATCCAATTTTAATCTTAATACCTTTTGAAGGTAAACTAATAACATTATTATTTTCAATATTAGGAATTTGATTAGGTTATGAAATATCAACTTTTTCTAAAACTAAAATAAAAATTGTTTATGAATTTTTTGGGTCAATATGATTTATAAAACAAATATCAACATTTCATAATCAAATATTGTTGATAAATAATTCTTTTTTTTTTCAAAAATCTATTGATATAGGATGAGGCGAAAAACTTGGGCCTCAAGGTATTTTAAAAACTCTTAAAATAATAACACTATTAAATTATAAATTAACAAATAATAATTTTAAAATTCAAATAATTTCTTTCATTATTTGAATTATTATATTATATATTTAAATTTAAGTAGCTTAATCAAGAGCATAATATTGAAGATATTAAGGTAACTTTTGTTTTTAAATATTTATAAGACTAAGTCTATCTTTTCAATGAAAATGAAATGTTTTATAAACTTTATAAATAAGGAAAAAACGGAATTTAACCGCTTTAAAAGTTAGTTAGCAGCCACTCTTAATTCTAATTTCCTTTTAAATGGAAATAAATTTCATTTATTTTATTAACAATAAAATGCCTCTAGATTTGGCTTCATTTAATTAAGTAAGGAATTTTTTATTCTTATATTAGGTCGAAACTAAATGTATATATTACTTCATTACTTAAGGATGGTTAAGTAAACACCTATTGATTGCAATTCAATTATTATAATTAAATACATCCCCCATAAAAATTTAATTAAACTCAATTTAATATATTATTATTTCATTCATGATATAAACCTAAAGTTAAAATAATTAAAAAAATTATTATAATTACATAAATATCAATCATGTTTAATCTAATCATCACTAAAATTATAGGTATAATAATTACTAATTCTACATCAAAAATTAAAAAAATTACTGCAATTAAAAAAAAGTGACTTGAAAATGGAATTCGAGATGATTCAAAAGGATTGAATCCACACTCAAATGGAGACGATTTTTCACGATCTATTAATGATTTATACGAAATAAAAAATAACAATAATAATAAAAATATCAATAAAGTTAATATAATAAAAGAGTAAATTAAAATATTGTAAATTATTCTATTTAATAAAATTAATCCTTTTAATTGGAAGTTAAATATACCTATATACTAATAGAACAAATTATCTACCTCATCAATAAATTGATAAATATAAGAATAATCAAACTACATCAACAAAATGTCAATATCAAGCTGCAGCTTCAAAACCAAAGTGATGTTTAATTGAAAAATGAAATCTTATTTGTCGTAATAAACATACAATAATAAAAGTTGTTCCAATAATAACATGAATTCCATGAAAGCCAGTAGCTACAAAAAAAGAAGAACCATAAATAGAGTCACTAATTGTGAATGGTGCTTCATAATATTCATAACCTTGTAAAATAGTGAAATATAGTCCCAAAATTACAGTTAATGAAATTCTGTAAATAGAATCACTATGATTACTATTCATAATTGAATGATGAGCTCAAGTAATAGTAATTCCTGAACATAGTAAAATTATTGTATTTAATAAAGGAACTTGAATTGGATTAAACACATAAACACCTAATGGTGGTCATGCTATACCAATTTCTATTACAGGTCTTAATCTACTATGAAAAAATCCTCAAAAAAATGAAATAAAAAAGAAAACTTCAGATACAATAAATAATAATATTCCAATTTTTAAACTATTTAATACCTCGGTTGTATGTAATCCTAAAAATGTTCCCTCTCGTGAAATGTCACGTCATCATTGAATTATTGTTAACAACAATAAAAATATACCGATATATAGTAATATAAAATTATATTTATGAAATATTATAGTTATGCCAGAAACGAAAGTTAAAGCTCCAATTGATCCAGTTAAAGGTCAAGGTCTATAATCAACTAAATGATATGGATGATTAGTCATAGTTTACTTCTCTATAATATAAAGTTCTAAGAACTATAAATACATAAGATTGAATAATACAAACAGATAATTCAAATAATATTAATAAAATCTGAAAAAAAATAATAATTATTGAATATAATTCATAATTTATAGATGAATTACCTAATAAAGTTATTAATAAATGACCAGCAATTATATTAGCTGTCAAACGAACAGCTAATGATCCAGGACGAATCAAATTTCTAATACTTTCAATAATAACTATAAAAGGTATTAAAATATTTGGAGTTCCCAATGGAACTAAATGACAAAATATATGGTTTATATTATAAATAAATCCATAAAGCATCAATGATAATCATAATGGTAATGCTAATCTTATTGTAAATACCAAATGTCTAGATCTTGTAAAAATATAAGGTAACAATCCTAATAAATTATTTAATAAAATAAATATGAATAATGACAAAAATATTAAGGGTCTTCCCAAAGATTTATAATTTATTAATATATTTAATTCGTTATTTAATGATATTAAAATTTTATTATATAAAATAATAAAACGATTTGGTGTATATCAGTAAGATATAGGAATTAATAATAGTAAAATTATTGATCTTAATCAATTAAGAGATAAAAATCCCGTTGAAGGATCAAATGATGAAAATAAATTTGTTATCATAATCAAATCATTCTATTTACTAATTTTTTATTAACTATTAAATTAGATTTTAATAAATATATGAAATAAATAAATCTAATAATAAAAATAATTATTATAATAAAATAAATAAATAAAAATAATCAATTTAAAGGAAATATTTGAGGTATAAAAAAATACTTAAAAGTATCATAAATCTGACAGATTTATATTTTAATTAAACTAATCTCTCCATTAAGAGTAATTGTTATTTACTATTTATTGGTTTAAGAGACCATTACTTACTTTCAGCCACCTAATGAATAATTAGTTAATCAATTAATAAATATTTTTATTTTAACTCTTTCAATAACAATAGGTATAAATCTGTGGTTTGCACCACAAATTTCAGAACACTGTCCATAAGAAATTCCAGGACGACTAATCAACATTCTTATTTGATTTAATCGCCCAGGTACTGCATCAACTTTTAATCTCATAGATGGCATAGCTCAAGAATGAATAACATCAAAAGAAGAAATTAATAACCGAATTTGAATATTAAATGGTAAAATAACTCGGTTATCTACATCTAATAAACGAAACTCATTTTTTTCTATTTCAATTATTGATTTTATATATGAATCAAATTCTACATTAAAAAAATCTGAATATTCATATGATCAGTATCATTGATGGCCAATAATTTTTAATGTTAATAATGGATTATTAATTTCATCTAATATATATAATAATCGTAAAGATGGTAATGCAATAAAAATTAAAGTTATTGCAGGTAATAAAGTTCAAATAAATTCAATTAACTGTCCTTCAAGAAATAAACGATTAACAATTTTATTTAATATTAATATTAACATTATATAAGCAACAATAATTGTAATTATGATTAAGATAATTAATACATGATCATGGAAAAATATTAATTGTTCTATCAATGGTGATACAGCATCCTGTATATTAATATAAGATCAATTTGAAATTTCTAATAAAAAAAAATATTTTATATATGAATCTTAAATTCATTGCACTAATCTGCCATATTAGAATTGAATTAACAATGGCATTTCATTATAAGAATGTTCAGATGGAGGAAATTTTTGTATTCACTCAATAGAATATTGAATACTATTTGAATATAATACTAATCGTATTGAAATAAATCTTTCTCAAACAATAAATAACAAAAATATAATTCCAATTAAAGATATAATTCTCCCTATAGATGAAATTATATTTCATGAAACATAAGCATCTGGATAATCTGAATATCGACGAGGCATACCTCTTAATCCTAAAAAATGTTGAGGAAAAAATGTTATATTTACACCAATAAATATTAATAAAAAATGAATTTTTAATCAATTTGAATTTAATGTTAATCCTGTAAATAATGGAAATCAATGAATAAATCTTGCCATAATAGCAAAAACTGCCCCTATTGATAAAACATAATGAAAATGAGCAACTACATAATATGTATCGTGTAGTACAATATCAATTGAAGAATTAGCTAAAATTACTCCTGTTAACCCTCCAATAGTAAATAAAAATACAAAACCTAAAGATCATAAAGCTGAAGATGTAATATTAATTTTTATTCCTCTTAGAGTTGCAAGTCAACTAAATACTTTAATTCCAGTTGGGACAGCAATAATTATAGTAGCTGAAGTAAAATACGCACGTGTATCAACATCCATTCCCACAGTAAATATATGATGTGCTCATACAACAAAGCCTAAAATACCAATTGATATTATAGCATAAATTATTCCTAATGAACCAAAAGATTCAATTTTACCTCTCTCATGAGTAATAATATGAGAAATTAAACCAAATCCTGGTAAAATTAAAATATAAACTTCAGGATGACCAAAAAATCAAAATAGATGTTGATATAAAATTGGATCACCTCCCCCTGCAGGGTCAAAAAATGAAGTATTTAGATTTCGATCTGTCAATAACATTGTAATAGCACCTGCTAAAACAGGTAAAGATAATAATAATAAAAATGCAGTAATTAAAACTGATCATACAAATAAAGGTATACGATCTAATTGGATACCTACTGATCGTATATTAAAAATTGTTCTAATAAAATTTACAGCACCTAAAATTGAAGATGCTCCTGCAAGATGTAATGAAAAAATAGTTAAATCAACACATGAACCAGAATGTGCAATCCCTGAAGATAATGGAGGGTAAACAGTCCAGCCTGTACCTGCACCTCTATCAACTATTCTTCCAGTTAGAATCAAAACTAAAGAAGGTGGCAATAATCAAAAACTTATATTATTTATACGAGGAAAAGCCATATCAGGAGCTCCAATTATTAGTGGAACTAATCAGTTTCCAAATCCACCAATTATAATTGGTATAACTATAAAAAAAATTATAATAAAAGCATGAGCAGTAACAATTACATTATAAATTTGATCATCACCAATAAATGATCCAGGAGTTCCAAGTTCTACACGAATTAAAACTCTTAAAGTTGTACCAATTATTCCAGATCAAATACCGAAAATAAAATATATCGTACCAATGTCCTTATGGTTAGTTGAGAAAAATCATTTTTTCATAAAAATTAGGATGGCCGAAAAAAGCAATAAATTGTAAATTTATTTATGAAAAATGATTTCTCCTAATATTTTATAAAAAATATTAATTATTAAGCCTTGTATTTAATTTATAATATTAAATTGCAAATTTAAAGTAGATAAAAAATCTAAGGCTTATAAATTAATTATATTTTTAACTTTGAAGGATAATAGTTTTAATAACTTAAAACCTTTACTATCCTAACATATAGTTAATGTAATTAATGATAATAAAATTATACCAAACAAAGAAAACAATCCAGCAATATAATAAAAGTAAGAGATCCTTACAATAATTATTTTTATTGAAATTGTATTTATTATTAATGTTGTAATTAAAATTCGTAAATAAAAAAATAAAACAATTAAAGCTGTCATTAATAAAATAGTACAAATAAATAACATATTATTTAATAATAAACAATTAATTATAATTAACTTAGGAAAAAACCCTAAAAATGGTGGTAAACCACCCATAGACATAAAAATACATATTATTATAAGTGATTTTAAAAAATCATAAGAAATTATAATAAATTGATTAATATAATTAATATTAAATATGTTAAACATATAACATACAGCTATTAATGTAAATGAATAAATGAAATAATAAATTAATCATGAATAATTAATAATTATAATACCTCTAAAAATTCATCTTAAATTATAAATAGAAGAATAAGCAATAATTTTTCGTATTGAAGAATACCCCAGCCCTCCAATACATCCTCAAATACATGCTATAATAACAAATAATCTTATGTCCACGTCCAAATATGATAATATAATTAAAGGAATAATTTTTTGAATAGTTATTAAAATAAAACACACTATTCAAGATAATCCTTCAATAACAGAAACATATCAAAAATGAAAAGGAGGACATCCAATTTTAATTATTAATCTAATTATAATTATATAATTAAAATCAATCATTATATTGATAATAATACTAATCAATAATAAACTTGATCCTATTCTTTGGACAATAAAATATTTAATTATTGATTCTGAAGCATAAATTCTTATTTTATTTGCCATAACAGGCAAAAATGAAACTATATTTATTTCAATTCCTATCCAACAACCCAGCCAATTGTTAGAAGAAATCGAAATTATAATCCCTATAAATAAGAAAATTAAATATAATAAATAAGAAGAATTATTTTTAATTAAAAAGAGGAACTTTTCCATAAATGAGGTATGAACCCATTAGCTTTATTTTAGCTTATCTTTTATGTTATAGTTTATGAAGAACATTAATTTTTGATATTAATAGACAGTTTAATTCTGCTAACATAATAAGAGTAATTTAATTACATAATTTATTCTATCAAAATAATCCTTTAATTTTTCAGGCATCTTATTTTTTTCATTTCATTTTATATGAATAAAAATAAGTTAGGTGCTCATTTTAATTTCAAGATATATTTCATTAATTTCATTATAATATTACATATTTTATAAATTTCCAAGCAACTATTTTTATTTTAATAATAATGCATAAAATATGGACTCAAAAATTAATTAAATGGGGTTTTCTTACTATAGTAATAGTACACTACTATTTTATTTATATCAATAAACAATAGGAATACATATTAAACAAACAATAGTGATATCAATAAATATATGCATTCTTATTAATTTTTATATTAACACATAAATGTTTTCTTTTTTTTTTTTTTAATTATAAAAAAAAGAAAACATTTATCATATATTCATATATATATATATATAAGTATATATATATATATATATATATATATATAAATAAGTTGCGATGGAAACAAAA